ATAGAAATGTGAACGTTCAAGAAAGGCTCCAGAAGATGTTGATCGTAAATAACAGGATTGTTTATGAAAAAAAACTAATAAAAATTCGCATTCAGATACATAAGAATTGTACAAGAACCAAAATAGTCTTTTATTTTCTTTTGAAAAAACATAAATAGTTTTATTCAGATTCTGATATTTATGTAGAAAGAATCGCAATAAATGTAAAGAGGGAACATCTTGAATCCAGCATTGAAGGATTTGAACCAAAATTTCAAAATGGATAGGATGGGGTATTAGTATATCTGAAACATTATTTAAATGAGATAATTTGTCCTCTAAAAAAGGAAATATTGAATGAATAGATCCTAAATTCTGGGATTTTGGTATTTCTTTTTCTTCGGAGGAAGATACTAATCGTAGCGAGAATGGAATTTCCACAATGACTGAAAAACCCTTTGATACCATTTGAGAATAAAAAAAATGAGAATAAAAATAATTGGTGTGTCCACCGAATCTATTTTGATTAGAATCATTAACCAAATAAATCAAAAAATTCTGTTGATACATTCGAATAATTAAACGTTTTACAAGTACTAAACTAAATTTATTGTCATAACCAATAAATTCGATAGGTTCGTAAAAAATCGAACCATTTAAACTATCATCATGAGCAAGTGTGTAAATATACTCCTGCAAGAGAAGCGGATATAGGAAGTGTTGTTGCGGAGATCTATCTTTTTTTAAATACTCTTGTAATTCTTCCATTTACATTTTTCTACTTGAAACAGAGACACAAGACAGGAGGCATTTCTTGGATTATCAAATGATACATAGTGCAATATGGTCCGAACAGGGTATATAATTACAGTATATATAGTTAAGAAATAAAGATAGACCCCGGAGACCTAGAATCCAATCAACAGGATCCTTTTCCTCTCCTTTTCTATAGGTTTTATCCTTTGTTAAAAGAGGGTAAAAAATCCTTTATTTTTGCAACCCGATCGCTCTTTTGATTTTGGAAAAAATTAGATTCTCTTTACTTTATCAGTATACTGTTTCTTCTACACATCCGTCTCCAAGAGAATAGTTAGGATTTTTTTTCATAAAAAAATAAAAAATAATCAATGATTTACTCGCATAAAAACCTTTTTCTGCACTGGCACTAATCTATTTTTAACATCCAAATTAGATCGGGTAATTATTCCAATTTTAAGAATATAAGCTCGTTGCTTTTTGTTTTACCAAAATTAGGACTAAAAGACGATATCCATTTATTCACTAGACCCAACTGTAAATTTCTTTTGTCTCCTTCCAAAAATAAAAACAATTAATAATATATATATATACAGTTAAGTTAAGGATAAATTAAAAGTTCTATTTTAATTTTAATAAAAAAATTATTACGACATGCTGTTTTTTCCTTCATTACCTTTTAAGATCAGTCGTGGTCTTATATAGACTCTACCAATAGTCTGGACGAATTCGTTGCTTCATCCAAATGTGTAAAAGATCATAGTCGCACTTAAAAGCCGAGTACTCTACCGTTGAGTTAGCAACCCGGATTGTAGATACGATAAAAAAAATTTGATCCCATCCCGCCAAAATAAAAAGATTGAACTAGCAACAAATTAAATTTAAAAGAAATATTTTTTTAATCAATTATAAACACCAATCCACTAAAATAGGTAGGATTGGATTAAAAAATAATAAATTCTCAAATAAATTCTCATATAGATATATCTAATATCTATAATCAAAACTTATACCTATTTTTCTCTTGATCCATTCCATTTTTTTTTTTTTTTTTTACGTCTTGTATACCAGTAAATTCAGTAAACACATCCTTATGACTAAGATGACTAAGGCTAAAGCGAAGGAAAAAAAAATAAATATGAGGCAGGAATAAACAGATCCATTTTATTTATCTACGATCAAATTATATTTGTTCGGTACACCATTGTCAATATGATATAGAATGCTGAGAAAAAAATTCTAAATAAATCAAATTAAGGCCTTGTGTTGGATTGGCACAATATAAGTAAAAAAATAAATTTGAATGCAAAAATAAATAAAGGCAGGGTAGAGAAAAATATCGAGTTGATTCAATCAAAAGAGGTACAATAACCGAAATTCACCCTGTCTTTGTCGGTAAATTAAATTCCCACAATAAAAAATAAATAATAAAATAATGAGTGAGCAAAAAAAAGAGCAAACAAATTATGGAGAAATAATTATACAAAGATAGATGCTAGTACCCTCTCTTTTTTATTCAATTTTTTTTTTTATTTTATTAAATTAACAGTTAACCCAATATTCCTTCTTTAAATAATTCTGTCTTCCTTAAAATATCATGAACAGTTACTGTGGGTTGAGCGCCATTTTCAAGGAAATATAGAATAGCGGGAACATTTGAATAGGTTTGATTCTTTATCGGATCGTAAAAACCTACCTTCCGAAGATCTCTTCCTTCTCTTCGGGATCGAACATCAATTGCAACGATTCGATAGATGGCTCATCGGGATAGATGTAGATAAACAATGCCCCCCCTAGAAACGTATAGGAGGCTTTATCCTCATACGGCTCGAGAAAAAATGATTCTAATTTCTGTATATAACGGCAAATATATCCATAAAATACTGAATAAATAATGAATTAGACTATGATTAAAGTGGTTTTTTCTTCCTCTTTCCTTACGAAAGTTAAAAGGATCTCATTCGTACTCATAACTCAAGTTGGGTAATTCTGAGGAAATCCTTAGATATTTATTGAGCCGTCTTCTAACCTCTTTTGTTTGTCTCGAATCAATTTTTATTCCGCATTTTGATCCAATTGTTGAGACAATTGAAAATAGTGTTTCCTTGTTCCGGAATCCTTTATCTTTGTTTTGTGAAATCATTGGGTTTAGACATTACTTCGGTGATCCTTACTCCTTTCAAAAGGGCAGCAACATACCCTTTGTTTTTTTTTTTTTTTATTATTTCTTTCTATAGAAAAAAATAAGAGAGATTGATTCCCTTGTGATACACTTTTGATCGAAATAGTTTTATGAATTCCGACAAATATTACTTATTTTCTTTTTTATTTCAAACTTGTTTGAATTTTAACCCTTTTCAATTTATATAATTTATCCATTTATATTAAAAATTTATATTATAGAGGATATATTTACAAAGTTGGTTCAACTTATTGATTTTTATTGTCACTAACCCTAGATTCTTCCCCCCGATAAATGAATCTCAATCCTTTCTGCTCGAGCTTCATCATGTACTTTTTATTTAGATTAGAACCCAACACAAATTAGGTTCCTAGTAAAAAGAACAAACTATGTCGAGCCAAGAGCATCTTCATTCTTATAGAAAATGGTGGATGTAAGAATCCACAGTCAATCATGTCCTTCAAGTCGCACGTTGCTTTCTACCACATCGTTTCAAACGAAGTTTTACCATAACATTTCTCTTATTTAATTTCAAACTGATATGGAATTGATTCAATATGAAATCATGAATAGTCATTGGATCAACTGATATATGTAGATATTATTATATATTATGATATGGCCGGCCGTATAGTTTTTATTTTATATTATATCTATAAATAGTCTCTATAATTTAATATTATAGAGACTATTTATAGATATAATAATATTTTCCTTTCCTTAACTTTCCGGAAAAGTCTTACTCAGGAAGGATCCCTTTTTTAACCCCATATCATATTAATAGAATTAAATACAATACATAAGAATGAAATACAATACATAACAAAAATAAAGAATAAATGAGTTTAGTTTGCTTAAGATTTATTGAAATTTTCAACAGATTGTTCGGGACGATCAATCATGAAGGATCTTTTTTTTTCTTGAACAAATAAATTAAAAACCTCAAAGAAAGGGGCTCTAATGAATTCCCAATTCCAGAATAAAATCTATTTTTAATCAAATAAACTATTCCAATGACCCACGAAGGTTGGAAAGTTTATCGATAATATATAGATTTATTGCACTTCTTCGAATACCAAAGCAAAGATTTATATCATAAAAATTAAGTTAAAAAATTAAAGATCTTTATTTCCAACTGCATTTGACACTTGATTCTGTTTGTAAGAAACCAAAAAAATTCTTAAGAATCATTCTTAGAATTCAGAACGAAAGATTGTTCTCTTTAACAATTTTCTGTTTAATGTTGGAAACAATGTGATCCAATCTGCCCTTTATAGCAGAAAGGGTCTGGGACGGAAGGATTCGAACCTCCGAGTAACGGGACCAAAACCCGTTGCCTTACCGCTTGGCCACGCCCCATTTGAATTTCTATTCAACACTAATAAATACTAATATTATATTAGTATTGGTTATTCGTCAATTCTAGTATGTAATATATTGTTGCTAGGTTTCTATACATATAGAATCAAAAAATTCATTGATCATTACATTGAATTCTATTAAGATATTGTATGAAAGTATAATTCTTTGTATTCTCGTTTGAGAATTGAAAGGGGTTTTTGATTTGGGATAGTTCAAAGAAAAAGAAGGATTTTTTGGCCTGCCTTTTTCATTTTTACCTTATATTATAAAAATGACTCAATCAAAATTAAATTATCTAATCTACAAGAACGAAATTTTTGTTATGCTTAATATCTTTAGTTTAATCTGTATCTGTCTTAATTCTATCCCTTATTTGAGTTCGAGTAGTTTTTTCTTCGCCAAATTGCCCGAGGCTTATGCTTTTTTCAATCCACTCATAGACATTATGCCTATCATACCTCTATTCTTTTTTCTCTTAGCCTTTGTTTGGCAAGCTGCTGTAAGTTTTCGATGAAATCTTCAATATTCTCCTAAATTCATGATTTTTTGAAAAAAAAAAACACACTTCATTATAGCATATGCGGTACGAAAAAAATGGGTAATCTATTCCCCTAAAAAAATGATCTTGGAGATTTTGTAATGCTTACTCTCAAACTCTTTGTTTATACAGTAGTGATATTCTTTGTTTCTCTCTTCATCTTCGGATTCTTATCTAATGATC